AATGAAGTGCCTGATTTTCGAAAGGATTATCTTGATAGGGTAAATCATGTACATTTGTACCTTCATTATACATTTAATAGAATTTAACTATTTCCTAAAACTTCAAAAATTTTTATACATCTTATACTTAAATGTAAAAAGATAAGCTAATTAAGCTAATAGGTTCATACCCTACTTATAAAGGTTTAAATCCTTTTCTTTTTAATTTTTTTTATTCCTAATAAATTCTTATTTTTTTGTATACTCATAGGAAGAACAATTTTTACAATTTCATCTAATTCATGATTAGGGGCATGAATAGGATTAGAAATTAATTTATTGTCATTTATTCCTTTAATAAGTAGAACAAAAAATATTTTTTCTACAGAAGCATCTCTTAAATATTTCCTTACTCAAGCATTTGCTTCATCAACATTAATTTTTTTTATTATCTTTTCATTTTTGGTTTATTTAAATTATTTTTCTATAAATATAAATAATTCAGTAAAAATATTAATTTTATCTTCATTATTTTTAAAATTAGGGGCAGCACCTTTTCATTTTTGGTTTCCTTCTGTTGCAGAAAATTTAACTTGATTAATAAATTTAATTTTATTAACATGGCAAAAAATTGCTCCAATAATTTTAATTTCTTATCTTAATAATGAAATTTATATACAATTTATTGCAATTTTTAGAACTTTAGTAGGAAGTTTAGGAGGATTAAATCAAACAAATTTACGAAAAATTATAGCATTTTCTTCTATTAATCATATTGGTTGAATAATTAGATCTTTAATTATAAATAATAATTTATGAAAAATTTATTTTTTAATTTATTCTTTTTTAACAATTTTAATAATTTCAATTTTTATAAATTTTAATTTATTTTTTATTAATCAAATTTATTTAATAATAAATTTTAATTTAATAAATAAATTTTTATTATTTATAAATTTTTTATCTTTAGGAGGATTACCTCCTTTCCTAGGATTTTTCCCAAAATGAATAATTATTAATAATTTAATTTTAAATAATTATTTTTTTTTACTTACAACTATATCTATATTAACATTAATTAATTTATTTTTTTATCTTCGATTAGCTTTAAATTCATTTCTTTTACTAAATATAGAACAAAAATGATTTATTAAAATTAATTTTAAAATAAATTATTTTCTTATTATAATAAGAATAATTTCTTTATTAAGTTTACCCATATTCACTTTATTATATTTTATTTTTTAAGACTTTAAGTTAAATAAACTTTTAGCCTTCAAAGTTAAATATAAAGAAATTATTCTTTAAGTCTTAGCTTTTTGCTTCTTTAAATTTGCAATTTAAAATCTTAATTTATAGACTATAAAACTTTTTTGGTAAAAGAGAAAATTTCTCATAAATAAATTTACAATTTATCACCTTTAATCAGTCATTTTACCGAATAAATGACTTTTTTCAACAAATCATAAAGATATTGGTACATTATATTTTATTTTTGGAGCTTGATCAGGAATATTAGGAACTTCTTTAAGTTTATTAATTCGAGCAGAATTAGGTCAACCTGGTTCTTTAATTGGAGATGATCAAATTTATAATGTTATTGTTACGGCCCATGCTTTTATTATAATTTTTTTTATAGTAATACCTATTATAATTGGAGGATTTGGTAATTGATTAGTCCCTTTAATATTAGGAGCTCCTGATATAGCTTTTCCTCGTATAAATAATATAAGTTTTTGATTATTACCTCCTTCTTTAACTTTATTATTAAGAAGTAGTTTAGCTGAAAGAGGGGCAGGGACAGGATGAACCGTTTATCCTCCATTATCTGCTAATATTGCTCATGCCGGAGCTTCAGTAGATTTAACTATTTTTAGTCTCCATTTAGCAGGAGTTTCATCAATTTTAGGGGCTATTAATTTTATTACAACAGTATTAAATATACGTTCAGAAAATTTAATTTTAGATCGAATTCCTTTATTTGTCTGATCTGTAGCTATTACAGCATTATTATTACTTTTATCTTTACCAGTTTTAGCTGGAGCTATTACTATACTTTTAACAGATCGAAATTTAAATACTTCTTTTTTTGACCCTGCAGGAGGGGGAGACCCAATTCTTTATCAACATTTATTTTGATTTTTCGGTCATCCAGAAGTTTATATTTTAATTTTACCTGGATTTGGAATGATTTCTCATATTATTAGTCAAGAAAGAGGAAAAAAAGAAACTTTTGGAGCTTTAGGAATAATTTATGCAATACTAGCTATTGGTTTATTAGGATTTGTAGTATGAGCTCACCATATATTTACAGTAGGAATAGATGTTGATACACGAGCTTATTTTACTTCAGCAACTATAATTATTGCTGTTCCTACAGGAATTAAAATTTTTAGTTGATTAGCTACTCTTCACGGAGCTCAATTAAATTATAGACCTTCTTTACTTTGAGCATTAGGATTTGTTTTTTTATTTACAGTCGGAGGATTAACAGGAGTAATTTTAGCTAATTCTTCTCTTGATATTATTCTTCATGATACATATTATGTTGTAGCTCATTTTCATTATGTTCTTTCTATAGGAGCTGTATTTGCTATTATAGCAGGATTTATTCATTGATGACCTTTATTTACAGGAACAACTTTTTATAATAAATGATTAAAAATTCAATTTTTTATTATATTTATTGGAGTTAATATAACTTTTTTCCCACAACATTTTTTAGGATTAAGAGGAATACCTCGACGTTATTCAGATTATCCAGATGCTTATATAAATTGAAATATTGTTTCATCAATTGGATCTACTATTTCTCTTGTTAGAATTATTTTTTTTGTTTATATTATATGAGAAAGATTAATTTCTAATCGTTCACCAATTTTTGCTATAAATTTTCCTTCTTCTATTGAATGAATACAAAAATATCCTCCTATAGAACATTCTTATAATGAACTTCCTTTAATTAATAATTTCTAAAATGGCAGATTAGTGCAATGAATTTAAGCTTCATATATAAAGAATATTCTTTTTTTAGAATATGAATACTTGAAATAATTATTTATTATTAGATGCTCAATCCCCATTAATAGAACAATTAATTTTTTTCCATGATCATACTTTATTAATTTTAATTATAATTACTATTTTAGTAAGTTATTTAATATCTTCACTTTTTTATAATAAATATATTAATCGATTTTTATTAGAAGGTCAAATAATTGAATTAATTTGAACAATTCTTCCTGCAATTACTTTAATTTTTATTGCTTTACCTTCATTACGTTTATTATATTTAATAGATGAATTAAATAATCCTTTAATTACATTAAAATCTATTGGCCATCAATGATATTGAAGTTATGAATATACAGATTTTTTAAAAAATAGTTTTGATTCATATATAGTTCAAGTTAATAATTTAACTAAAACATCTTTTCGCTTATTAGATGTTGATAATAATGTTGTTTTACCATTTATAGCTCAAATTCGATTATTAGCTACAGCAACAGATGTAATTCATTCATGAACAGTTCCATCTTTAGGGGTTAAAATTGATGCAACACCAGGACGATTAAATCAGACAAATTTTTTTATAAATCAACCAGGTTTATTTTTTGGTCAATGTTCAGAAATTTGTGGTGCAAATCATAGTTTTATACCTATTGTTATTGAAAGAACATCTTTAAAAAATTTTCTTAATTGATTAAAAAATCTTTCATTAGATGACTGAAAGTAAGTAATGGTCTCTTAAACCAATTTATAGTAATTTAACATTTACTTCTAATGAAAGAATTAGTTAAATTTATAACATTAATATGTCATATTAAAATTATTTAAATAAAAATATTCTTTTATTCCTCAAATAACCCCAATAAATTGATTAATTTTATATATTATTTTTATTATATTATATTTATTATTCATAACAAAAAATTATTATCTAATTAAAATTAATTTTAAATCAATAAATCTTAAATCTTTACCTTTATATAAAAATTATTGAAAATGATAACTAATTTATTTTCTGTTTTTGATCCTTCTACAACAATTTTAAATTGATCATTAAATTGATTAAGTTCAATTTTAGGATTAATTATTATACCTACACTATTTTGAATTTTACCAAATCGCTTATATTTTATTTGAACTAATATTTTAATAAAATTAAATCAAGAATTTAAAACTTTATTAGGAATTAAAAACTATAAAATTTCAATAATTTTTACAAGATTATTTATATTTATTATATTTAATAATTTATTAGGATTATTTCCTTATATTTTTACTAGTTCTAGTCATATAAATTTTACTTTAACTTTAGCTTTACCTTTATGAATTTCATTTATAATATATGGTTGAATTAATAATACTAATCATATATTTACTCATCTTGTTCCTCAAGGAACACCTAATGTTCTTATACCTTTTATAGTATGTATTGAAACTATTAGTAATATTATTCGCCCTGGAACTTTAGCAATTCGATTAGCAGCTAATATAATTGCTGGCCATCTTTTACTAACTTTATTAGGAAATACCGGATCTTCAATAATATCTTTAATAATTTCTTTATTATTATTAACACAAATTTTATTATTAATACTTGAATTTGCAGTTTCAATTATTCAAGCTTATGTATTCTCAGTATTATCTACTCTTTACTCTAGTGAAGTTTAATGTCTATAAAACATAATCATCCTTTTCATTTAGTAGATTATAGTCCATGACCATTAACAGGAGCTTTAGGAGCTTTAATTACAGTTTCAGGTATAATTATATGATTTCATCAATTTAATAATAATTTATTATTTCTAGGAAATTTAATTTTAATTTTAACTATAATTCAATGATGACGAGATATTACTCGAGAAAGAACTTATCAAGGATTACATACAATACCTGTAATTAATGGAATACGTTACGGAATAATTTTATTTATTATTTCAGAAGTATTTTTTTTTGTAAGTTTTTTTTGAGCATTTTTCCATAGCAGTTTATCCCCTGCAATTGAAATTGGAAGTATATGACCTCCAAAAGGAATTAACCCTTTTAATCCTATACAAATTCCTTTACTAAATACTGTAATTTTACTTTCTTCTGGATTAACAGTTACTTGAGCACATCACAGAATTTTAGAAAATAATTATAATCAAGCAATTCAAAGTCTTTTTTTTACTGTAATTTTAGGAATTTATTTTACAATACTTCAAGCTTATGAATATTATGAAGCTTCTTTTACTATTAGAGATGCTGTTTATGGATCAACTTTTTTTATAGCAACAGGATTCCACGGACTTCATGTAATTATTGGAACAACTTTTTTAATTATTTGTTTATTACGACAAATCTCTTCACATTTTTCTAGAAATCATCATTTTGGCTTTGAAGCTTCTGCTTGATATTGACATTTTGTTGATGTAGTTTGACTCTTTCTTTATATTTCTATTTATTGATGAGGAAGATAAATAATTATTTATATATTATAATAAGTATATTTGACTTCCAATCAAAAAGTCTAAAAATTTTAGTATAAATAATATATATTAATATAATTATAATTATTATTTTTATAATTATTTCTTTAGCTATAATAATTATTTGTTCCATTATTTCTAAAAAAACTTTTATAGATCGAGAAAAAAATTCTCCTTTTGAATGTGGATTTGATCCAATAAATTCTGCTCGAATTCCTTTTTCTATACATTTTTTTCTTATTGCCATAATTTTTTTAATTTTTGATGTAGAAATTACTTTAATTTTTCCTTTAATTATAGTATTTAATATTTCTATTCTTAATAATTGAATTTGAATTAATATATTTTTTTTCTTAATTCTTCTTTTAGGAGTTTATCACGAATGAAACCAAGGAGCTTTAGATTGAACTAGTTCATAAAGGATAATAGTTAATTTTAATATTTAGGTTGCATCTAAAAGAAATTGTATAAACAATTTATCTTTAGTATTGAAGTAAAAATTACATTTAGTTTCGACCTAAAATTAGATTATTAATATCCTTACTTTAATTGAAACCAAAAAGAGGTATATCATTGTTAATGATAAAAATGAAAATTAATTCCAATTAAATTTTATAAGATATAAAATTTTAAAAAAAGCTGCTAACTTTTTTTATAGTAGTGTAATTCTATTAATATCTTTATATTAATTTATATAGTTTAATTAAAACATTACATTTTCATTGTAAAAATAATATTTTTATTATTTATAAATATTCATAAAATAAATTTTTCCTTAATATCTTCAATATTATACTCTAATTATAAGCTATATGAATAAAAAATTAAATATAAAAATAATATAAATATTACAAAAAATATAAAAATTAACTTTAAATCATTAACTTGAATTAAAGATAAAATATTTCTATTTTTATTTAAATAATTATATAATCCTTGAACTCCTAATAATTCTCTTCAACCTTGATCAAATAATTTATTTAATTTATCTCTTTCTTCTAAAAAAGTTTTTGAAATACCATAGCTAAAGACAATTGGTATATATCATATAATCCCTAAAAAATTTACTATTTTTTTTTGATTCAAACTAAACAATAAATTATTTATTTTAATAATAGATAATTCATACCCTAATCATACTCCCAAAGTAATAACAATAATTACCATTATTTTTATAATAAATGTTAATAAAATTAAACTTTCTCATGAAAATATAAATCATATTAATATACTTCCCCCAAAAATAGCCATAAATACTAAACCTCTTATTCCTATTAATATAAATTTTCTATTTTCATTAATACAAAATAATCTATAATAATTAAATTTATTTATTATTGAATAATAAACTAAACGAACTCTATAACTTACGGTTAATCCAGTAGAAATATAAAATAATAAATAAATTAAAAAATTTACATTTCTTAAAGATATTATTTCTAAAATTAAATCTTTTGAATAAAATCCTGCTAAAAAAGGTAATCCACATAATGCTATATTAGAAATATTTATACAAATTAAAGTAATCGGTATATAATTAACTAATTTTCCTATATAACGAATATCTTGAACATCTCCTAAACAATGAATAATTATACCTGCACATATAAATAATAAAGCCTTAAATAATGCATGAGTTAATAAATGAAAAAATGATAATTTTATAAATCCTATGCTTAAAATTCTTATTATTAAACCTAATTGTCTTAAAGTAGATAAAGCAATAATTTTTTTTAAATCAAATTCATAATTAGCACCAATTCCAGATATAAATATTGTTAAACAACCAATTAATAATAAAATATTAAAAAAAATAGTATTATTAAATAAAATATAAAATCGAATTAATAAATAAACTCCTGCTGTTACTAATGTTGATGAATGAACTAATGCTGAAACTGGAGTAGGGGCTGCTATAGCCGCAGGTAATCATGCAGAAAATGGAATTTGAGCTCTTTTTGTTATTCCCGCAATTAAAATTATAAATATAATAAAATTTCTTTCATAAACATTTAAAAAATAATCTATATAAATATAAAAATTTCATCCTCCATAATTCAACATTCAACCAATTCCAATCAATAAACAAACATCACCAATTCGATTAGATAAAACAGTTAATATTCCAGCATTAAAAGATTTTTCATTTTGATAATAAATAACTAAACAATAAGAAACTAATCCTAATCCATCCCATCCTACTAAAATAGAAATTAAATTAGGACTTACAATTATTAATATTATAGAAACTACAAATAAAATTACTAAATATAAAAATCGTTCTTTAGTTATATCACCAGATATATAGTCATTTCTATAATAAATAACTATAGATGAAATATAAAAAACAAATCTTATAAATAATAAACTTATTCAATCAAATAAAAATACATAAACAATAGAATTTCTATTTAAAGATAAAAATTCTCATTCTAAAAAATAAATTATTCCTCTATATATAAAGTATAAACCTAAAATAAATAATCTTATTGCTATAAATAAAAAAATTAAAAAATTTAATTTAAATAAATTTATTATTTAAAATAACTTTTATTATAACTTTGATTCCACAAATCAATATTTTAATTAAACTATTTAAATTAAAATCAAACTATTAAATTACCCTTTAAAAATAAAATATTTAATGGAAATCAATGTAAAAATAATAAAAGATATTCTCGATTATAACCATTGAAATAACTAAATAACCCTGAATAAAATTTTCCATGTTGTCTATATGAATATAAATATAAAGTATAAATTGCTCTAAAAAAAGATATAATTATTAATAAAACTATTACTTTATAATTTCAACTTAAAATTCTATTTAATAAACTAATTTCTCCTAATAAATTTAATGAAATAGGAGAAGCTATATTAGAAATTCTTAATAAAAATCATCATAAACATAATCTAGGTATTAAATTTAATAACCCTTTATTTAATAATAAACTACGACTTCCTCTTCGTTCATAAACCATATTAGCTAAACAAAATAAACCTGATGAACACAATCCATGTCCAATTATTAATTTTAATCTTCCTAATATTCCTCAATAATTAAGAGTTAATAAACCAATTAATATTATTCCTATATGAACAACTGATGAATAAGCAATTAAAGATTTTAAATCAACTTGAGTTAAACAAATTATAGAAATATAAATTCCTCCAATTAAACTAACTACTATTCAAATAAAATTTAAAGCTAAACCTTTTTTTATTATCAATTCTATAACACGAATAATTCCATATCCCCCTAATTTTAATATAATTCCTGCTAAAATTATAGAACCAGAAATTGGAGCTTCTACATGAGCTTTTGGTAATCATAAATGCACTAAAAACATAGGAATTTTTACTAAAAAAGCTAAAATTATTGATAAATAAAATAAATTATTTAAATAAAAAATTTCTTTAAAATTAATAAATATTAAACTTCTATCTTTATATAAATAAATAATTCTAATAAATATAGGTAAAGATAAAAATAAAGTATAAAATAATAAATAAATTCCCGCTTGTAATCGTTCCGGTTGATAACCTCAACCTAAAATTAAAAATAATGTAGGAATTAATCTTCTTTCAAAAAAAATATAAAATCCTAATAAAGATAAACTTAAAAATGATAAAATTAATAATCATATTAATATTAATAAATTAAATATAAAAAATAATGATTTATTTTTTAAATAAAAAATATTTTCTCTTGATAAAATTATTAAACTTGTAATTCATAAAGATAAAATAATTAAAAAAAAAGATAAAATATCTATCCCAAAAAAATAAGAAATTCTAATAAATATTTGATTAGTTCAAAAAAACTGAAATATAAATAATATTATAAAAATTAAATTTCTATAATAAAATATTTTATTTTTTAAAACAAATATTATAAATAAATTTATAAATAAAAATTTTAACATGACAAAAAATTAAAACTTTTAAAATAATCATTACCATGAGTACGAATTAATCTAACTAAAATTGCTAATCCTAATCTTCCTTCACAAACACAAAAAGTAATAAAAATTATTGAAAAGTATATTTCAAATCCATATTTTCCTAAAAAATATATTATAAAAATAAATAAACTAATTACTAAATATTCTAAACTTAATAAAGTAATTAAAAAATGTTTAAAATTTAAACAAAAAATTAATAAACCTCTTAAATATAAAATAATTATATAAATTATTAACATAAGTTTTTATAGTTTAATAATAAAACATTAATTTTGTAAATTAAAAATAATAATTTATTTAAAAACTTCAGAAAAAATACTTAATATATTATCAATAATCTCCAAAATTATTATTTTTAATAAACTATTTTCTGATATACTTTTTATCATTTTAATAATAAGAATTTTAATTTCTATAAATATTGTAAAAATAAAACATCCTTTAATTATAGGATTTTTATTAATTATTCAAACCTTATTAATTAGTTTAATTACAGGATTTATTAATAACATATTTTGATTTTCTTATATTTTATTTATTATTATAATTGGTGGTATAATAATTTTATTTATTTATATAACTAGTTTAGCTTCAAATGAAAAATATCAATTTTCAAGATCATTTTTTTTTATAAATATTTCTTTATTATTTTTATTTATTATTATATTATTTATTATTGATCCCTTTTATTTTAACAGAATTAATATAAATAATGAAATAAATATTACTTTAAATTTAAATAAATTATATAATTTAAACTCAAAAAATATTACATTAATTAGAATTATTTATCTATTATTTACATTAATTACTGTAATTAAAATTACTAATAAAAATTTAGGGCCTCTTCGACAAAAAAACTAATGAATAAACCTTTTCGTCAATCCCATCCTTTAATTAAAATTATAAATAATTCATTAATTGATTTACCTACTCCATCAAATATCTCAACTTGATGAAATTTTGGTTCTTTACTAGGATTATGTTTAATTATTCAAATTTTATCAGGAATTTTTTTAGCAATACATTATTGTGCTAATATTGAATTAGCCTTTAATAGTGTAATTCATATTTGTCGAGATGTAAATTATGGATGAATTCTTCGTATTATTCATGCAAATGGAGCTTCTTTTTTTTTCTTTTGTATTTATTTTCATATTGGGCGAGGAATTTATTACAATTCATTTTATTTAATACATACTTGAATAATTGGTGTATTAATTTTATTTGTAACAATAGGAACAGCTTTTATAGGATATGTATTACCTTGAGGACAAATATCATTTTGAGGAGCAACAGTAATTACTAATTTATTATCTGCTGTCCCTTATTTAGGAACTATATTAGTACAATGAGTATGAGGTGGATTTGCTGTTGATAATGCTACTCTTACTCGATTTTTTACTATTCATTTTTTATTACCCTTTATTATTGCAGCTTTAGTAATAATTCATTTACTATTTTTACATCAAACTGGTTCTAATAATCCAATTGGATCAAATAGAAATTTTGATAAAATCCCTTTTCATCCTTACTTTTCACTTAAAGACATTATTGGCTTTATTATTATATTATTTTTATTAATTAATTTATGTTTAATAAATCCTTATCTTTTAGGAGACCCTGATAATTTTATTCCAGCTAATCCTTTAGTTACTCCTGAACATATTCAACCTGAATGATATTTTTTATTTGCTTATGCAATTTTACGTTCTATTCCTAATAAATTAGGAGGAGTAATTGCATTAGTAATATCAATTGCAATTTTATTTATTTTACCTTTTATAAAATCAAAATTTCAAGGTATTCAATTTTATCCTATTAATCAAATTATATTCTGATTATTTTTATGTATAGTAATTTTACTAACATGAATTGGCGCTAAACCTGTAGAAGATCCTTATATTATAACAGGACAAACTTTAACTATTTTATATTTTTCTTATTATTTAATTAATCCTTTATTAATTAATAAATGAGATAAATTAACTAATTAAAATTAATGAACTTGTTAAAGTATATGTTTTGAAAACATAAAAAAGAAGTTTAATCTTCTATTAATTTTACTATTTTTTTTTAATAAATTTCTAAAAAAACTTTAAATCCTATAAAAAAAATTAATATATTAATAGAAAAAGGCAAATAACACTTTCAAGCTAAATATATCAACTTATCATAACGAAATCGAGGTAAAGTTCCACGAACTCATAAAAAAAAAAAAGAAATAAATAATATTTTTAAATAAAATATTATTCTTATTATATAACCACCTATAAAAATTAATACAAATAATATTCTTATAAATAAAATTCTTAAATATTCAGCTAAAAAAATTAAAGCAAATCCCCCTCTTCTATATTCAACATTAAACCCAGAAACTAATTCTGATTCTCCTTCCGCAAAATCAAAAGGAGTACGATTAGTTTCTGCTAATATTGTTGCTAATCACATTAATATTAAAGGCAAAGAAATTACTAATATTCAACTAAAATATTGATATTTAAGAAAATTTAAAAAATTAAATCTTAATATTAATAAAATAAATCTTATCAAAATTAATGCTAAACTAATTTCATAAGAAATAGTTTGAGCAATTGCTCGCAATCCTCCTAATAAAGAATATATAGAATTAGAAGACCATCCTGCAATTATTAATCCATAAACACCTATTCTTAAACAACATAATATAAATAAAATTCCTAAATTAAAATTAATTAATATAAAATAATAAGGTATAACTAATCAAATAATTATAGATAATATAAATCTTAAAACTGGACTAAAATAATATATTAAATAATTAGAATAAATAGGAAAAGTTTGTTCTTTTCTAAATAATTTAATAGCATCTCTAAAAGGTTGTAATAATCCTATTAATCCTACTTTATTTGGCCCTTTTCGAATTTGAATATAACCTAAAACTTTACGCTCTAATAATGTTAAAAAAGCTACTCCTACTAACAAACAAATAATTAATAATAATGCATTAATAAAAATTAAAAAAAAATCAATAAAATATATTATTACTTGTATAATTAATACATTTATGAATTCTAAATTCATTACACTATTCTGCCAAAGTAATTCATAATTAAATTTTTAATTAAATATATGGTCCTTTCGTACTAAAATATTTTATATAATTTAGGATAGAAACCAACCTGGCTCACACCGGTTTGAACTCAAATCATGTAAGAATTTAATAGTCGAACAGACTAAAAATTTTAATTACTGCACCAAAAATTTATCTTAATTCAACATCGAGGTCGCAAACTATTTTATAAATATGAACTTTCCAAAATAATAACGCTGTTATCCCTAAGGTAATTTAATCAAATAATCAAAAATTTTGGATCAAAATTAAACAAAATTTTTTGAATAATATTTTAAAAAGTTTATTAAATTTTTTAATCACCCCAATTAAATTAATTTTTATAAAAATAATTTAAATTCAAAAATAAAAATTTTTACTAAATTAATTAAACTCTATAGGGTCTTCTCGTCCTTAAATTTTATTTAAGCTTTTTAACTTAAAAATAAAATTTTATTTTAAATAAAAATGAGACAGTAATTACCTCGTCCAATCATTCATACAAGTCAACAATTAAGAAACAAATGATTATGCTACCTTTGCACAGTCAATATACTGCGGCCCTTTAATTAATCAGTGGGCAGATTAAATTTTAAATTATAAACAAAAAACCATGTTTTTGATAAACAGGCGAGCAATTATTTTGCCGAATTCCTTATTTTAAATTTTTATTACTAATTAATCTTTTTATATAAAATATACTAATTTTATCATTATTATTTTAATAAATTAATTAAATTAAATATTTTTATCAATAAATTAATTTACAATAAAAATTATAAAATATTTTTTTATAAATTATAAAATTATTTATATTATTGAAACTTCTAATCATAAATTTAATTTTTTTTATTTAAATAAATATAATTTAATTTTTAAGCTTATCCCTAAAAATTTTTTTATAAATTAATATTTAAATTTAAATTTAAATTTAAATAATAATTTATAATAAAATTAAATTTTTTTCTAAAAAAACTAGATATATTTAAAAACGTTTAACATTTCATTACTAATTTATTATTATAAATATTTATTCAACAATATAAAAAATAATAAATTAAATCTTTTAAATTCGAGAATAATTAAATATTAATTATTTATTAAATAAACCCTGATACAAAAGGTACTTTAAATAAAAAATTCTTTAAATTAATTATATTAATTCATTTTCATTACTAATAAACTATCATTATTAAAATTTTTTTCTTAAATTATACTTAAATTTTAAATAAATTAATAATATTTTAATTAAAAATAATTAAAAAAAAATTTAATTTCAATAAAATTTTAATTTCAAATTATCTTAATTTAAAGACTCTTTTCAATGTAAATGAAAAACTATAAAAGCTTTAATTTGCATTCTAGATACACTTTCCAGTACATCTACTTTGTTACGACTTATCTTATTTAATGAATAAGAGCGACGGGCGATATGTGCATATTTTAGTGCTAAAATCATTTTTAAAATATATTAAAAATTACTATTAAATCCACCTTCAAATTTATTTTTATATAAATTATTCATAAATATAAATTAATTTATTGTAATCCATTTCTTCATAATTATAAACAACATCTTGATCTGAAATAAAATTTAAATAAAATTTATAAAAAATTTTTATTCTAAAAAAATATTTTGCTAACGACGATATATTAATTAATAAATTAAGTAAAATTTATCGTGAACTATCAATTACAGAACAGATTCCTCTAAATAGACTAAAATACCGCCAAATTTTTTAAATTTAAAGAACATAACTATTAATCCCTTAATATAAATTTTACATTTAAAATAATAGGGTATCTAATCCTAGTTTATTTATTAAATTTCAAAATTCAATTTTTATTTAATTAAATTAATAAAAATAAAAAATTTCACTTTTATTATTAAATTTTAATTTAACAAATAAAACAATTAAATTTTATATTAATAAAATTTATTTAAATAATTTGTATAACCGCAAATGCTGGCACAAATTTATTTTATTATATAATTAATTACTAAATCTAATTTTCATTAATTTTTAAATTTAATTACTGTAAAATTATTATTTTAAATATTAATTTTATTAATACAAAAATTTACATATAAATTAAAAATTAAATAAATTTTAAACCAAAATTAAATTTTATAAACTTAATTTATAAAAATTAATAAATTATTAAAAATAAAATAATTTATTTATATTAAATAAATTTATTAATAAATTATTAACTATAATTTTTATTATTACATTAATAATAAAATTTTATAAATTAATTTATAAAAATTAATAAATTATAAAATATAATGTAAATAAATAATTATAGTATTACGGCCCATATTAAAATTAATATGTATAATTTTCTTGTTAATCAAATTTATATGCTAGGGGTAGGGGATAAATTTAAATTAAAATAAAATTAACTAATTAATATAAAAAATAAATAAAAATTATCTTTTTTTTATTTATTATTTTATTAATAATTATAAACTAATAATTATAAATTATATAATAATTTATAATATTAAAAAAATTAAGTAATATATATATATATATTATTAATAATTATATATTATAATAAAATATTTTTTAATTTTAAATTAAAAATTATAAATTATATCATTTTTAATATATTTTAAAAAATTAAGTAATATATAATATATAATATTTAATAAATATATAAATATTTACATATTTATTAAATATTTAAATATTAATACTTAATAGTTTCTTTTTTTTTTTATAGTTTAAAAAAAAGAAACATTATTTGTATATAAAATATTTATATATATATAATTAATAATTATTTATATATATATAAATAATTTATTTAAAATATAATGAAATAAATTATTTATATATATATATATATAATTAATAATTATTTATATATATATAAATAATTTATTTAAAATATAATAAAATAAATTATTTATATATATATATATTATTAATATAATTGTATATAATTTAATTATTAATAATAAAGTATTTTTTTTATAATTAATTCAGAATTTACTAAGTAAATATATATTTAATTAACTATTTTATATAAATTAAATATTATTGTTAACTATTTCTTTTTTTTTCTTTTTATGATTCAGTATTTTAATGATCAATATTTTTTCATATTTATATATAAATAATTTATATATAAATATTATTATATTAATTAAATATTATTGATAAAATTACTTTAATTATTATTAATTAGATAATTATATATATAGACTTTTATATATATATTTAGATAATTATTATTAATTAAATATAAAGATATACTAATAAATGTTTATCTATTATATATTCAGTAAACATTTAATAACAATTTTTTATTTTAACCTTTTTTTAAAATTTATAAAATATACTACTAAATTTATTTAACAGAAACTTTTTATTTATTTTATTAATTGTTTAAATTAAAAAATATTTAATTAAATAAAATAAAAA